ATTTGAATAATTTGACCGGCTAAATAATCTTTTGGTAAAGCAACTAAAATCCAATGCGAAGGAAAGGATCTTGGGGATCCAACCCAGCTTTGTGAATCATAGAGATAAAGACGAGAAAGACCAATGAAATAAAGTTTCAAGGTTGTATAGTTTAAAGTTTAATGGTAAAGTTTGATTACCATTAACCTCCAGAATAATGAACAAGTTTTTCGGTTTGATCCATATCCATATCCTAAAGGCGGCCTTCACCTTGAGTTATATTAAGTTAAGCCGCCCTTAATTCCTTATTTTGGTTTATTAGACCTTATTTTGTTACATATTTCTATTCTATTTCTACTATACTATTTCTATGTTTCTACGTGTTTCTACTATATGTGTTTATATTGCTTTTTTATTTCCTAAGGGTGGTTGGCCCCCGGGACCTAGTATTTATGTTTCTAGTTTATTTCTGGCTCAAGGTGGCCATAGGCCCCTATGGTCCAGTGGTTACGACCTCTCTCTTTCACGGAGAAAACGAGGGTTCAAGTCCCTCTGGGGGTGTAACAACACTCAAGACTATAGGAATAGGAGTGGGATTTTCTATTAAGTGATCCCTGTTTGTCAAGTCCTTCTAATAGTCTACTTAGAAGGACTTCATATTTTATATCATTTGATTGATGATATTTATATTTATTTGTCAAGTCTGCCTGGGAGATGAAAGGAAGTTGATTATGGAACGTCTAAAATGAATTAGGCGTTGGGTCGATGCCCGAGTGGTTAATGGGGACGGACTGTAAATTCGTTGACAATATGTCTACGCTGGTTCAAATCCAGCTCGGCCCAACAATTTGGCAACCTACTATCAGATGGTAGAGCCTAAGAAATACCTATCCAAATTTTCTGCTAGATCTCTTCTTATTTCCATGGGATTGTAGTTCAATAGGCTAGAGCACCGCCCTGTCAAGGCGGACGTTACGGGTTCGAGCCCCGTCAGTCCCGACGGATCCAATAAGTACATCAATTCGCCTCTTTATTTTCTGTGAAAAAGAAGGGGAGCATAATTGAATTCTGAAGGGGTTTCCCCTCTTTTTTTCAGGATTCTGTCGAAGAAAGAACAAACCCTAAAAAAAATGAAAATAACTAAAATAGTGAAGTTGATAGAATATTCCATTTTTTCTCCCGCGACTCATTTTTATCATACTTCTTCGTCTTTCAAAGAAAATTAGATCATTAAAATTTAGAACCTAATTCTTCTCTTTTTCCACTTCGCTTGTATTGTTTGTTGGGGTTTTGTAGTTAATGGAAACAGACGCGTGGTTAGATGATACTTCATTTGATGGTTCTACAAGGAAGACCTAAAAAGAAAGAACAGAAAATAAGGAGAAATAAAGGTGTTTTTTATTGGTCCGGGAATCCAAGATTGGATTCACTATGGATAAAAGATCTTCATATGTTATACTATTCAATTCTCGACGACAAATTAATTTAATAGCTCAGATATTGTTATTCATGATATTGATCCGATTCAAGATCATCGATAGGTAATGCATTCATTGAATTGACAGGTGAAAGATTTATCATCTCTATGGGATTAAATCCCGAGTTATTGTGAAAAAAAAAAAAAAAAACAATGAAATTATGGAAGTAAATATTCTTGCATTTATTGCTACTGCACTGTTCATTTTAGTTCCTACTGCTTTTCTACTTATAATTTACGTAAAAACAGTCAGTCAAAACAATTAATTACTTTAAATGAAACTTGACTTCTGAATTCTTATCAATAGTTGAAGAAATCAAATGAAAAGTATTCTATTTTTGCGTCTTAAATGAAATCAAGGGGCTATAATCCGCGGTATTCTATGAGATCCGAGAGTATGGTAAGTAAGAAATTTATTTCTTACTTACCATACTCTCTAGTAGTGTTATGTTATAGTAGTGTATAAAGTTGTAAATAGAGTTGGTATACTCTATTAGCTTCTATCTTCAATATATGTAGTTATTAATCCATATGTAGTTATTAATCCATATATAGAATTGACGTAGGACCCAATTCTATTTCTTTGATACATCTATTTATTCCGATGAATCTGAAATAATCGTTTTACTGTTATAGAATACATTTCTCCACTAGAATCCAATGGAATTTTGAAATGAAGATATTTTTATTTCAAAATTATTTCAATTCAAATAAAAAATGCGTTACGGAACGATCTATAAAAGAATTGATAGCGTTTCATTCCTCAACTAAATTAGGAGTGCTTTTAAAGTCCACTTCTTCCCCATACTACGAGTGAAAGGGAAAATGTAAAGACTACCATTAAAGCAGCCCAAGCGAGACTTACTATATCCATGTGAATTATGTCCCTTATCTCTATGATAGAATTATTCCATTATTGCTCACTAATAATAGTAGAATGAATGGTCCAGAGTCAAAAAGGGATTCTGACCAAACACTATTGATGAACCAATAAAATAAAGCCATTTCAAAAATTCCTATATGATTTCTAATGTGGAAAGACTAAACACAAGTAAAATACACAATGACACTACAAAGGAATGTTACTAATGGAATGGAACGTCCAGTAATAAAATAAGAGAGCCCTTTCTTTTTTTTCTTGCCCTTCAAAGTAAAAATAGATCAATTGTTATCTATTACATACTTTTATTTCCTATTTGATATAATGCGTACCCCTTCGCGATTGTCTAGCTGAAGGAGTTGGGAGATAGTATATTATACTCTTGACGGGGGGTAAAAAAAAAAATTATTTTTTTTTACTTTTTTCTATAAAAAATCTATCCAATCTCAATCTAATAGTGATTGAATGCCTGAACACTCAGAGATTCTCGCGAGTCTATATATGTAGATTACAGTATAGAAAGGACTTTACCTAACTAGTAGTTGAATTCTCCCCCGGCTATCCGATGTAATTTAAGACCCAATGAGTATACATTACATTAGCAGTAGAAGGGAATCAAAAAGTCTTGCTTCGACCTTTATTTTTTATATTTTATTTTTTATATTCAAAGATTGGAAATCTTTTACAAAATTACCAGAATAGATGTTTAGAATCAACCAAGTATCAACAGTCCCCTTATTCTATTTTGCTGGGGAAAATTATATTTAGTTATATCAGCAGAGCAGAATAAGATATTTCTATTCATTTGTTGATGAGGCGGCACCCGGATTTGAACTGGGGAAAAAGGATTTGCAGTCCCCCGCCTTACCACTCGGCCATGCCGCCAAAACGATACACAACAGGATAAAAAATTACCGTTGGATTACTAAACTTTAGTTTATTGTACTTGCATCCCCTTTATTCATCCTTTTTCTAAATAAATATAAAATAAAAAAATTATAAAAGAAACCCCTTTTCCCTTTTTGATTGTGTTTTATTTAGCCCTTTGATTAATTGTATAGTATCTCAAAACAAACAATGCCGAAAAACTTACACTTTTTCTATTGAAAAATCAAATTTTATTTTGACTCAAAAAAGCTAAAATTTATGACAAACAGGAACCATTAACTATTCGTTGACTGAGAATTCGTGAATTATTCTTAGATTTGAATATAAAATTTGGTTTGCCTAATGACATAAGAAAATACAAATTGATACATCCTTAATTGATTCTTTTGAATCAAAAACCATTCTCCATTTCCATTATAACAAAAATTAGAAGTATATGTAAACCCCAGAACGGAAATTGTTACACAGATACCAAGTATTTAGAGTATGTTGCCTATAAATAAAGGGAATTCGTTGGAACAAAAAAAAGGCCCGGCTGGGTATTGACCGGGCCAGGCCCAAAAGGCACCTCGAACAAAAAAAAAAGCAAGAAGGTCTTCTTTATTTATCTTTCTATTTGGATCTTTTGAGCATCTAAATGGAATTGCTAATTATATAATAACGATAAAGAATGTGAAAGAAATACTTTCTTTAATCCTTACTTGATGTGTAATGTAACATAGTAATTATCTTTTTCAATTGGGAGAGATGGCTGAGTGGACGAAAGCGGCGGATTGCTAATCCGTTGTACGAGTTATTCGTACCGAGGGTTCGAATCCCTCTCTTTCCGTTGATGACTTTCTATTTTTTTCTTTCAATTTTCGCAAACCCTCTTATTATTTTTTCCTAATTAAACGTGTGGAATAGCTAAAAAAAATTGAAAGAAAATTGTAAAATCAAGCAAGAAAAACTAAATTTTTATTTTATTCTTCACGTCCTGGATTACGTCCTGGATCATTGGATAGGAATCCAAAGATGAAGAGAGAAACAAAGAATATTACTACTGTGTAAACGAAAAGTTTGAGAGTAAGCATTACACAACCTCCAAGATCATTTTTTGAAAAAGAAAAACGAGAAAAGATAATAGATCCTCCATTTTTATATCACATATCCTATTTTTACACCAAGAAATAAATTCTAGAAATAGAAAAGAATGTTCAGAAATTCAAATGAAGTTGAAATGAAATTTCAATTTGTAATATAATAAGAGTCTTTAATTACCACAAATCACTTTCAGACCCATAATTAGCTATTGTAAGGGGCCCTAAGCTAATAAGGTCTTTCACCATAAAAAGGATTAAAATAGGGAAATGGGGCGAGCCGGGTTTCTCGCGGCTATCCGATAATTTCAATGTTTGAATCGAAGGTTCATACTGTCAGACTTATTTGATCTTATCAATTATTATAATTTTTATCGAATAAATCATGAATTTTCTAGGATAGTATTAAAGATCTTATCGAAAACTTACAGCAGCTTGCCAAACAAAGGCTAAAAGAAAAAAGAACAGGGGTATGACTGGCATAAAATCTACGATTGGATTCAAAAAAGCATAGGCTTCGGGCAATTTGGCGAAGAAAAGACTACTCGGATAAAGGGCAGAATTAAGACAGATCAAACTAAAGATATTAAGCATAACAGACATTTTTTTCGTCGAGATAATTGCATTTTGATTGAGTTATTGATATAAGGAAAAATAAAGAAAGTAGGGTAGACAAAAAAATCCTTCTTTTTCCGTTCAATCAAAAATCCTCCAATTCTCAAAGGAGAATAGAAGAAATCATACTTTCATACAATATCTTAATTGAATTATATGTAATGATCAATAAATTCAGTTGAATTCTAGATATACACATGTCAAAATCCTAGCACGAATCTATAATAGATTCTATAAAGAATAAAGATTTTCTATAGATAGTTTGGCCTGGAATTGACGAACACTTACTACCAATATTATTCTTTATTAGTATCCAATAAAAGTAGAAATGGGGCGTAGCCAAGCGGTAAGGCAACGGGTTTTGATCCCGCTATTCGGAGGTTCGAATCCTTCCGTCCCAGAGCATATCCGTTGTATCTGAATACTTGTTTTTTGTTCAACAAGGTTCTGTTTAAAGGTCTAATATTGGATAGAATATTATTCCTCTTTCTTTTTTTAATTTTGAATGATTCTTTTCGGAATCATATCTAAGTTTTTCACAAACTGAACTAAATCGAGTTCAAATGACATTCAAATGCAAAAGTAACTGATAACTGAAACCTTTTCTGATTCAGATAAAGATAAGATGAGACATAGATCACAGTTGCAGAAAGATTACTTAATCTCAGGCTAAACAAAATATGAAAATACATATAAAAGAGGAAGTGCTTAGCTTATAGGTATGTATTGTTATCCTATTTGAGTCACAATAGTCTTTCTATTTTTGTGAAAAATAATGAGCATCCCTAAAATATTAAAATTGAAATATTTAACAATAATATTTCTTTTTATTGTTCGATCTATTTAGCTTATTTGCTTTACATCATTGACAATTCCATTCGAAAATATTTTTTATTATGATAATAAAATAGAGTTTTTACTGCAAAACTTGATTCAAATAATGATGCAGAAGTAGGAAACTTTTTCAAGTAGCAAGATTTGTAATGATTCCTTATGGATTGAATCTTGGGGAAGGTGGAAATGGCTCAGTCTATCTTATTGAGTCACTTGAAGAGGCAGAGTCAAATATAATTTATTTATTCCTGTGATTTCTATTTCTATTAGTTATGTTATTTCTATATTTAGATTTCTGGAATTTCTGTTAGATATTTTTTTTGAGATCGATACTTATAGAAAAATGTTCCATTCATACAAAAAAAGCCGGGGTCTTGCTAATATTTCTTCAGAAAAATCTTTATTATCTATGTAGATAGATAAGAAAAAATATAAATGACTATGTCTATGTACCGAGCGAACCAATGACTATTCATGATTCCATAATATAATTGAATCAATTCCATACTGGTTCCAAATTAGAGGAATGTTATGGTAAAACTTCGTTTAAAACGATGTGGTAGAAAGCAACGTGCGACTTGAAGGACACGATCCGCTGTGGATTCTTATTCTTACATCCACCATTTTATATAGGAATGAAAGTGCTCTTGGCTCGACGTCATTTGTTCTATTCTACTAGAACCCCTCTTTTTTTTGGGTTGTAATGTAAATAGTGCATGATGGAGCTCGGGTAGAAAGTATTTATTAATTTCTCAGGGGCAACGATCTAGGGTTAATGCCAATCAATAAATTGGAACAACTTCGTAAGTATATCTTCGATATATAAATCGAAAGGATCCGATTCGAGCAAAAAAAAATTTTTGTTGGAAGGGTTAAAACTTTTTCGATCCACAGTGTATCGCGCACGAATCAACCATATGATTCTTTGATAGAAAGAAATCACAAAAGGGGTATGTTGCTACCATTTTGAAAGGATTAATAAGCACCGAAGTAATGTCTAAACCCAATGATTTAAAACAAAGATAAAGGATCCCAGAACAAGTAAACACCACTTCAATTGTCTCACGGATCCGAATAAAGAATCAAAATAGATTTTAAACGAGACAAAAAAGGAGGGGTTAAAGACCACTCAATAAAAAAATATCTTAAATTTCTTTAAGATATTTGAGAATTATTGAACTTGAGTTATGAGTACAAATGATTTTTTTCAGGAAGCTAAAAAAATAACTATGAGTTAAATTTTAAATTATAGACTCATTTATTTTACGGATTCCTTTTCTATTTATTCTAATTTTATCCATAGACAAAACTTCTAATCATTTTTTTCTCGAGCCGTACGAGGCGAAAACTTCCTATACGGTTCTAGGGGGGGGGTTCTTTTTCATCTACATCTATCCCAATGAGCCGTCTACCGAATCGTTGCAATTGATGTTAGATCCCGAAGAGAAGGAAGAGATCTTCGGAAAGTGGGTTTTTATGATCCTATCAAGAATCAAACTTATTTAAACGTTCCCGCGATTCTCTATTTCCTTGAAAGAGGCGCTCAGCCTACAGGAACTGTTCAGGATATTTTAAAAAAAGCAGAGGTTTTTAAGGAACTTTACCCTAATCAAACGAAATACAATTAATTAAATTAAGGAAATAAAAACTAAGGGTAGGATAGTGATTTCTATATCATTTTGGATATCTTTTCTATACTATGTTTTTTTATTTCCTTCTTTTCTTGTTCTATTCATATCTATTTATCATTGTTCATATCTATTTATCATTGTTTTTTTAGAATATTTTGAAAACCTATTTGATTGATCCTTACAAAATAAAAAATTCTGGCATTACCTGCAATCGCGTGGTTTTCATTCGAACTTTAATACCAAGTAAGAAACAAGGAATCGAAGTTCTTTATTCGACTTATGAAGTTCTTTATTCGACTTATATATATGGATTCAATATACTATTGAAAACCCTTTTTCTACTTCTTCTTTATTTATTCTCCACCTAAATAAAATTTTTAGTTTATATGCATATGCAGTGCCAATCCAACACAAGTCTCCTTTTTACTATTATTTCAATTTAAGTTCTTGTATTTTTTCCAGCGTATTCTTTTCTTAACCTTTATATTGACAACATTGTATCGAACAAATATAATTCATCGTGATAAGCAGCTCTATTTATTTCCGTCCCATAGATTTTATTTTTTACCTGTTGATTCAAATGATGGGTTCGTTGGATTAGATTTGATACCCAGATTTTTGATTGAATAGTGGATAATATAGAAATTAGGGGATGGTCTAGCATTTTTTACATTTCTTTTTTTATTTGATCAGTAAATTTTTTATTTTTTCATCTGATTTAGTCATTTTTATGTTCCAAATATATTAGAAATTTTTTATTTTTATACTTTTTTTATTTCGTAGATTAATGCTTTGATTTAATCATTTTGTTTTATTCTGATTGTATCTACATATCCTTTTTCTATTTGGGTTGCTAACTCAACGGTAGAGTACTCGGCTTTTAAGTGCGGCTAGGATCTTTTACACATTTAGATGAAGCGAGACATTCGTCCATACCATCGGTAAAGTTTGGAAGACCACGACTGATCCTGAAAGGGAATGAATGGAAAAAATAGCATGTCGTATCAATTAAGAGTTCTGAGAATATTTTATTCTTTCCGGCTCGGCACAAAGCCTTCTTTAACTTTTTAAATTTAAATTATTGAAGGGGAGCAAACCGAAGTCAATTTTAAGTTGGGTCGAATTAATAAATGGATAGGGCCCCACGGCTTCAATTAATTTCATTTTTATTATAGGGAAAGAAAAAAGCAACGAGCTTCCGTTCTTAATTTGAATGATTACCCGATCTAATTAGACGTTAAAAAAATATTAGTGCCCAATACGGGAAGGCTTTCTCCCAGGAATGTATTCTTGATTTTTTAATGAATCCTAAATATTAGCATTATCCATTCCATAATGGAGATGTATGTGTATAAGAAACAGTATATTGATAAAAAAATTTCCAAAATCAAAAGAGCGATTGGGTTGAAAAAAAAAAATAAAGGATTTCTAATCATCTTGTTATCCTATAATGAAAACGAACATAAATACTTAATTTTAAATGGAAAAAGAGAGGATAGAGAATCCGTTGATAAGTTTATCTGTATCCGAGGTATCTATTTGGTTTGTACTATAATACCTTGTTTTGACTGTATCGCACTATGTATCATTTATAACTCCCAAAATCCTCTACCTTTCATTTAAATAGAATTTCAAATGGATAAATCCCAAATCTATTTAGGGCTAGATAGATCTCAACAACACTACTTCTTATATCCACTTATCTTTCAGGAGTATATTTATGTACTTGCTCATGATCATGGTTTAAATAGATCTATTTTGTTGGAAAATGCAGGTTATGACAATAAATGCAGCTTACTAATTGTGAAACGTTTAATCATTCGAATGTATCAACAGAACCTTTTTGTTAATGATTCTAAACAGACTCCATTTGTGGGGCACAACAAAAATTTTTATTCGCAAGTAATGTCAGAGGTTTCTTCAATCATTATGGAAATTCCATTGTCTCTGCGATTAATATCTTCCCTAGAAAGGAAAGCGGTAGTTAAATCCAATAATTTACGATCAATTCATTCAATATTTTCTTTTTTAGAGGACAACTTTTCACATTTAAATTATGTATTAGATATACTAATACCTTACCCAGCCCATCTGGAAATCTTGGTTCAGGCTCTTCGCTATTGGATAAAAGATGCTTCCTCTTTGCATTTATTAAGATTCTTTCTCCATGAGTGTCATAATTGGGATAGTCTTATTACTTCAAATTCAAAGAAAGCCAGTTCTTCTTTTTCAAAAATAAATAAAAGACTATTCTTCTTCCTATATACTTCTCATGTATGTGAATATGAATCTAGCTTCCTATTTCTCCGTAACCAATCTTCTCACTTACGATCAACATCTTCTGGAGCCCTTATTGAACGAATATTTTTCTATGGAAAAATGGAGCATCTTGCAGAAGTCTTTGCCAGGGCTTTTCAAGCGAATTTATGGTTGTTCAAAGATCCTTTCATGCATTGTGTTAGGTATCAAGGAAAATCAATTATTGCTTCAAAAGGGACGTTTCTTTTGATGAATAAATGGAAATATTACTTTGTCAATTTCTGGAAATCCCATTTTTATCTGTGGTCTCAACCAGGAAGGATTTATATAAACCAATTATCCAATCATTCCCTTGACT